ATAGAAATTGCTATAGAATCTTTGAAAAAGACTTTCCTTACTAAGAAAGAAAGGACTTACTATCTTTGGGATCTGATCCTACACCGCTGCTCTTTAGTGGATCGACTCTATTACATAAGTCAATTCCTAATTTTTATCTCATTATACATTATATGAGAATATGAGATAAAAACGCAGTTAGTATTGTTGCGGTTCTAAACCTCGCGAATTGATCTTTACGGCGCTTCCTCTATGAATTAGATCCTTTTTTTATCCATAGACAAAGTAGCTAGGTATATCTATTTCTTCATATTTAAATTTCAGTGAAATTTTTTTTCTTTACTACAGCTGATAAAAATCGTTAGTTTAGACGATACGTATGTAGAAAGCCCCTTTTTTCTTTTTTCCTTCTATTTCTATAGTGAAGATAGTCGCACGTAATGACAGATCACGGCCATATTGTTAAAAGCTTGTGGTAAGAATGGATTTCGTTCTAGTGCTCGAAAATAATATTCCAAAGCTTTCGTATGTTCTCCATTACTTGTATGAATAAGACCTATATTATAGAGTATATAACTTCGATCGTAGGGATCAATTTCTAGTCGCATAGCTTCATAATAATTCTGTAAAGCTTCCGCATAATTTCCTTCGGATTGAGCCGACATCCGTTACGGTCGCCATTCAATTAAAAGAATCTCCGTTCCAGAACCGTACGCGAGACTTGCATCTCATACGGCTCCTCCCTTATGTGCATAAGGAGAATAATCCATGAAATCCAAAACTCTAATAATATTCTCATTATGGACTAAGCGGGGCTAGTGTTTTTACAAAAAATCTCTAGCCAACCTTCCTGCAAGAGATCTTTTCTCCACACTTGGGACTAGATTAGATATAAAAAAGAACTCCAACAATTTCTTTGTTTTCAACGCCTCCTAATTTCCCGGAATTAGTCACTTCAACAGCCTTCGATGGTTATATTGATATCCAAAGTACGAACGAGATGGATGTTTGTTGCCCCAACCATTCTTTTAGCCCCGAACCTAATTCTAATTACAATAAGGAAAGGGGTCATTTCTACCAAGGTTTTCGTGTTGTTGATTCCTAAGTGTAGCGCTTCTTCCCTTATGCTGTCCATCGGTACTCGTGGAGTAGGATTTCCCGAACCTCTAGGTATAACCTTTCGCTCAATACTAGAATCAAAAATTGAAACATAGTATCTGAGGTTGCATTAATCGAGGATACACGACAGAAGGAATTGTTCTATTTCTAAATTTCACCTTCAACAAGCGTAGATTTTTTTTTTATTTCGCGTACGAACTAGAGAAATGAAAAAAAAAAAAAAACGAATCAAATCACACCATCTCTGTAATAGGTAAATGCCTCCTTTTCTCCTGAAGTTGTCGGAATTATTTTCAATAAGATATTGGCTACAATTGAAAATGTTTTATCAATAAAATTTCCATTTATCCGCGATCTAGGCATAGCTAGCAATCCATTCTCAAAGTCTTCTCATCCCCTCCGTGGGAAAATGATCCCACGAAAAAAATAACTGTACAGTACTAAATAACATAAAATATAATTTATAATTATTTTTTTAATAATATTTTATTTTAATAATTAAAATAAATAAAAAAAAAAAAAAGATTATGGGTCTTGTTTTCTATTACAATTAATTAAAATTAATCCTTTTTGACTTGACAGGAATCGATAAGAAATATTTGAACCAGATTCCATTTCATCCTAATCTAGTAGTATACCAATAAAGCGAACTATTCATATTTCAGTGAAGTTACAGATTCGAGTTTCAGTGAAGTTACAGATTCGAGTACCTCGCGATATTTTGATTGAATCATGATAGAAACAATAAAAAGATCGAATAATCGTTCTATAATGAAAATCGAATAACCTCCCCACTTTTTTTATTGTTTTGTTTAAAAATTTCTATTTTATATTTTATTTTATATTTTATATTAAATTAATTTTAAATTAATTAAAATTAATAATATAAATTAATATAATTAGTGATATAGTAGATAGTAGTTAATTAGTAAAGTTAATTAGTAATATATATTTAGTAATATATATATATATATTATTATATTGTTAATATATTATATATTGTTAATATGTTAATATATTGTTATATTGTTAATATTTAATATATTAATATTAATTATTATATTATATATAATTATATAATTATAATAGTATAATTGTTAAATATAATAGTTAAAATAGTTAAAATGGATTGGTCGTAGTATCCCTAAAATGGAATATAGCGAACTTGCCATTCACTCGGCTTTTAGTTCCTGATTAGTATCATTATGGAGGAGAGATGGCCGAGTGGTTCAAGGCGTAGCATTGGAACTGCTATGTAGGCTTTTGTTTACCGAGGGTTCGAATCCCTCTCTTTCCGTACCTAAAGAGAAATTAGACCCATTTTAACACCCGATTAAATCCCTTAGTTCACTAGTTAGACTTTTCATTGATATAGATTCTCTAGTCTGGTTGCCGTGACATG